AAAGTATCTAGGCATTTTAGTTCTTCATATTTTGGCTTCTATAAAGTGTCTTTCTTTGCTACAGCTAATAAAAATCGTATTGGGTACGATACATATGTAGAAAGCCCGCATTTTTCGTTTTTTCTAGTATTTACTAGCGTATTTTCCCTTTATTTTTCTTTCTATAGTGGAGATAGTCGCACGTAATGACAGATCACGGCCATATTATTAAAAGCTTGTGGTAAGAACGGGTTTCGTTCTAGGGCTCGAAAATAATATTCCAAAGCTTTCGTATGTTCTCCATTACTTGTGTGAATAAGGCCTATGTTATAGAGTATATAACTTCGATCATAGGGATCAATTTCCAGTCGCATAGCTTCATAATAATTCTGTAAAGCTTCCGCATAATTTCCTTCGGATTGAGCCGACATCCGTTACGGTCGTCATTCGATTAAAAGAATCTCCGTTCCAAAACCGTACGTGAAATTTTCATCTCATACGGCTCCTCCCTTATGTGCATAATGAAAATTATACTTTATACTATAGAATTAAGAAAGAATTAAGAATGAAAAAAGATTGAAATTTTTTCATTATGAACTAAGCGGGGCTAGTGTTTTTACAAGAAATCTCTAGCTAACCTTCCTGCAAAAGATCTTTTCTTAACATCAAGCACGTTGGTACTAGATAAAAAGATAACTCCAGCAATTTCTTTGTCCTCAACGCCCCTTAATTATTCTTTCTATTTTTTAGTTTAAGATTTTATTTTAAGGAATTAGTCACTTCAACAGCCTTCCATGGCTCTACGGGTATCCAAAGTACGAACGAGATGGATGTTTGTTGTCCCAACCATTTTTGGGAGTCCCGATCCCAAACAAGGAAAAGGAATAAAGATATATTTGAAAGCAAGGGTTTCGTATTGTTGATTCCTAGGCGTAGTGCTTCTTCCCCTGTGCCGCCTATTGGTACTAGTGGAGGAGGGTTGACCTGCAACAGGGAACCCATAGGTGTGTCACCTTTCGTTCAATGCTCTAATTTACAATTGAAGCATCTGAGGTTGCATTAATCGGGGATACACGACAGAAGGGATTTTTTTATTTACAAACTTCACCTTCAACAAGCGTCGATTTATTTCAAAATTTCAAATTGATTTTTTCTATCCCCATTATTGCGTCTTTCTTCTAAGACTGAGATAAAAAAAAAAGCAAATCGCACCATCTCTGTAATAGGTAAATGCCTCTTTTTCTCCTGAAGTTGTCGGAATTATTTGTAATAAAATATTGGCTACAATTGAAAAGGTCTTATCAATAAAATTTCCATTTATTCGAGATCTAGGCATAGATAGCAATCCTTTTTTTCATTTCTTTGAATTCCCTCTCGTGCTCGTGAGAAAACCCCCCCACAAACAAAACAAAGGAAGTGTAAAGTACGAAATAACATAAAAGCGGCCTCATATCATAAAATAAGGGATGGCCTTATACTCAAATTCTTTCTTTTTGCCAGGAATTAATCTAAACTAAACTCAAAAGGATTTGAAGGATTTGAATCCAATTAAATTTCATCAAAATCAAATGTAGGAGTATAGGAACTATTTAGATTTCATCGAGGTTGAAGAATCAAAGAATTTATCCTACAGAGTAGGTTAATTCGAGAGGTTTTGGTTGAATTATGGTTCAAAGAGGAAAACTAATCGAATAATCATTCTATGATAAAAAGGAAATAATTACCTTTTGCCTTGTGTGCATAGCGGGTATACACTATCCAACCAAACAGAAAAAAGGATTCATGAATTTATACTCAATTATGGGGTAGGGGGCTAAAACAGCCTAAAAAACGAAAGGGTTTGTAGAAGTCTTATGAAAATGGAATCAATCCTAGCCTAACATAGAATCAAGATCTAAAGGTATCCATTAAACATAGTCTAAAAAAGCTAGACTAATCATTCTTCGAAAGATGGTTTTTTCTTTGATTAAAATTTGTATAGTTGGATAGTTAGAATTAACTGTACATACCTATCCAAAAATAGAATATGTATGACTCGCTATTCACCCGTTTTTGGAGACATAATCATTATGTAGGAATGCGGGAGAGATGGCCGAGTGGTTCAAGGCGTAGCATTGGAACTGCTATGTAGGCTTTTGTTTACCGAGGGTTCGAATCCCTCTCTTTCCCTTTCTGTACGTTCAACCAATTCACTAATGTTATGGACCACAATGTAGCAAATCACATAACACTGGATACCACTATTCCAGCAGTTCGACCTTTCTTTGGTAGAGATTCTAGAATTCCTAATTTCGTTGATACAGAAACGAATGGAAAGAGTAGGCAAGGAACGAAAATATCCCCTCTCCCATTTATGATACATGAATGGGAGACAAATCCCCGGATCAAAGCTCTTGGTTTAGGCGGCGGTGGGGAATTGCCCTCCCTTATTGTTATTTTGGTTAGGTTGAAAATTGGGTTTAAGCCTGACGAGAATAATATTCTACGACTAGCAATTCATTTATTTTTAAACCGATGGATTGACTCTCGATTATTCGATTGACCAATCCTTTATATTGGATTGGGTGAAGAGTCAAATGTTTTGGCAATTCCTCGTGGGGAGATGAATCAAGATAATTTTGAATCAGAGCTCTTGATTTTTGTTCATCTTTTGCTGTAATAATATCTCGAGGTTTGCAGCGATAGCTTGGTATATCCACTATACGACCATTAACTAAAATATGTCTATGGTTAACTAATTGGCGGGCTTGCGGAATGGTCGAAGCCATACCCAATCGAAAAAGTATATTATCTAAACGCATTTCAAGTAATTGTAGTAAAATCTGACCCGTTGAACCTTTTACTTTTCCGGCGATACGAACGTATTTAAGTAATTGTCGTTCTGTAATACCATAATGAAAACGCAATTTTTGTTTTTCTTCTAAACGAATACGATATTGAGATTTTTTACCGGAACGCGATTGAGTTCTAAGATCGTTTCCGACTCTGGGCCTTTTACCAGTAAGCCCTGGTAAAACCCCCAGACGGCGTATTTTTTTGAAACGAGGCCCTCGGTAACGTGACATAAAGACTCCTTTTTTTATGTTTTATGGGAATTTCAGAAACCTAACTTAAAACTGAACTAAATATATTCTCTATATTCTAATCTAAATACTAACTAAAAACTAAATATAATTATAGTAAATAGTTTCAATATTAAAAATAGTAAATAATAGCAGACTAAATGTATACTACAAAGAATAATGAGATGAATTCTAGCAATAGGCAGACTTTATTTTATATCTCAATTTAGATCTACGAAATTTCAAATTGATAATTTAGAAGAAAAATTATCTAAATCCTAAAAAAAAAGATAAAATATATGAAATATAGAATACCCCTAAAGATTTAGATAATTTATATTATTTATATATATATAATATTTAATAGTTTAGATAATTGTTTAGATAATTTAGATCCATATATATAAACTAAACTATAGGGTATTGGTATTAAAGAAAGGTAAAGGTCTATATAGTTAGTAAGAAGTCCCAAATTTATTCTGCGAAGATTTAACGACTCTCATTTTTCTTCAAGTCAAAACGATGAATTGAATCAAAATGCAAAATTATTAGCAATGCAATTGATAACTACATAATATCTTTTTATACTGGATCGGGGACCCTTTGAAAAAAGGGAAGAGAGGCCTTTTCAATACTCTTTTCTTTCAAATAAAATCTTTCAAAACAAAAAGACATTGTAAAAAATTAACCAAATTGACAAAAGCCGGCTATCGGAATCGAACCGATGACCATCGCATTACAAATGCGATGCTCTAACCTCTGAGCTAAGCGGGCTAAAATAAGAACAATTATTTTATGTATAGGAACTCAAGTAAACAAAGGCTTCTAGAATTGCAAAGAAATATTCTCTTTGTCAATTTTCAATTTATTTTTATTATTCTTATACTAGAACTTGATGATAGAAATTGATAGTCTCCTTAATTCGACTTCAGTTATACTTCACTTCATATTACTTTTATCATATTATCTTCTCTTTTAATAGTAATCTCTTATCTATCTTATATAATATAATGGTACTTCAATTGAACTCTCGTTTCAATTTATTTAATTTCAATTTACATAGAATACTACTTATCTTTTTATCTTTGAATTTGTAAAACTTTTTTATTCTAAAAAAAAAGTAAAGAAGCGATCCTTCGAGTATTCAAAGTTCCCCCGAAAAAAGGGAAGCAAGGGCATATCTAATACATGGTGTATATACATACATATTGAATTGAGGATATCGAAATGATAGAATTATTTCTGATTGCACAAAAAATTGAAATAGGGGTCCTCTTTAAAGTTTAAAGATATTCAAGAGGAGAGGATAGACAAAAAAAAATAGAATATAATTGCAATAATAAGATACTAAAGAAAGGGGATATGGCGAAATTGGTAGACGCTACGGACTTAATTGGATTGAGCCTTGGTATGGAAACTTACCAAGTGAATAACTTTCAAATTCAGAGAAACCCTGGAATTAAAAAAGGGCAATCCTGAGCCAAATCCTATTTTCCAAAAACAAAGAAAGGTTCAGAAACCAAGAATAAAACTAAAACAAGGGGATAGGTGCAGAGACTCAATGGAAGATGTTCTAACATCTAACAAATGGGGTTGGGTTGACCGCCCTTCTTAGGAAAGGCATCCTTCCGTTCCAACTCCCGATAGGATAAAAAGGTATATACATACGTATATATAGTGTATATGCTGAAATTGATTGAAATACTATTTCAAATAATTAATGATGACCTGATTCTGTATTTTGATTTTGTTATATTTGATTCTTGTTATATTAAATAACAACTAACAAAAAATTCTATAACAAATAAGATAATTGTTGTTAATGTATTCCAAGTTGAAAAAAAAAAAATAATCGAATATAATATTTAGATTAATTGATCAAATTATTGACTCCCTGGTACGATACATCCTTTCTTTTAAGAAACTATCGGACGAGAATAAAGATAGAGTCCCGTTCTA